GAAGCAACAAGAAGGAATCAATCGATTTTCTGGATAATTATATGGATTTAAACGGATGAGACATCCTGAAAATCATTTCCATACTAAACTAATAGAACCTTACTCTATAAAAAAAAAGATAAAATAAAAAAGGTGATGAAAGAAAAAGGATTGGGGTATGCGTAAAAATAAAATCTAATCTGCTTCTCAATAAAATCTCAATAAAAGGAGTTAAAGTCCATTTTTTTGTTTGAATAATTTTTCTTTTTCTTTTATAAAAAAGTGCTATTCTACGTTGAAGTTAATTGAATAATAGAAAAAGTTTCGTTTGCTCGATGAATTACCCCCCCTAACCCTTTTTGTTTGTCTACTACTTCTTATGAATCTAAACAAAGGAATTCCGATAGACCCGGAAACGAAGAAATAGTAATCTTTGGCGAACAAGAAAAAAATCATTATTATTTCGATACAAGACGACACAAGAAAGGGTACAAAGTCCTTTTTCTTGTGTCGAATAGAAGATTAGTAAGACTTATAATCCAGTACCGTTCCTTTCATTTATCCCGTCCTTGCCCTGTCTCCTCTTCCTTTGTTTTTGTATGCCTATTGTCTAGTGCTAGGAATGGGATACAAGTAAAGAATTCCATACATCCCGAAAAAATAGTATAAACAAAGCAAGCAAAGGGATTTACAGAATTTTTTGATCATATATATATATATTTAATTGTATTGATCGACAAGAATTCCGCGTTTTTTACCAACTTGATGGTAAGGAATCTCTGGATCTAGAAATTCATTTCGTATAATTGAACCTTTTCAAACTGTTTCTTTTTAAGAACCAAAAAAATTTGTGCCAAAATAACGGATGCCAAGAAGAACAAAAGGCCTTGGGCGCGTAATGGATCTTGAAGCACTATTTCGGCATCTCCCTGACCAAATCCCCCTACATTAGGATTGCTTGTTAATGGTTGATCAAGCTTGATGGATTCACCCTCTGAAACAAGAAGTTCTGGTCCTGGAGGTATAATATCAACCACTTGGTGTCCATCCGATGCATCAACGATGATTATTTCATATCCTCCTTTTTCTTTGCGTACTATTCTGCTTACTATACCCGCGGATGTAGCATTATAGACTGTATTGTTACTCTTGCTCCCATCAGGATAAATCTGACCCCTTCCCCTATTCCCACCTACATATATGGGATATTTTAAGAAGTGAACGTCTTTCTTCGTAGCAGGGTCGGGGGAAAGAATGGGAAAGACGATTTCACTATATTTCTGACCTGGAACAGGACCTATTACAAGAATATTTCTTTTATTGGGACGATAACTTTGAAAAGACAGATTTCCTATCTTTTCTTTCACCTCGGGGGAAATACGATCGGGGGGGGCTAATTCGAATCCCTCGGGTAAAATAAGAACAGCCCCTACATTCAAAGCCCCTTTTTTACCATTAGCAAGAACTTGTTTCAGTTGCATATCATAAGGAATTCGAACAACTGCTTCAAATACAGTATCAGGAAGTACAGCTTGCGGAACTTCAATATCCACAGGCTTATTAGCTAAATGGCAATTGGCGCATACAATTCGCCCAGTTGCTTCTCGTGGATTTTCATAACCTTTCTGCGCAAAAATGGGATACGCATTTGAAATAGATGTTCGAGTTATTACATATATCATGATCGATACAGAAATAGATCGAGTGATCTGTTCCTTTACCCAAGAAAAAGAAAAAGTATTTCTATTTTGCATGATCCAATCATTCATCCAGGAATTTATACAATAAATTAGATAGGTAGCTAGTATAGTTCCCTATCCACGAGTCTGCCATTGTACTGAAATAATTCTATTGAAATAGGACAAATACCTTGAAGAGGTAGAAGTATAAAGAAAGAATAAGTCAAATGGAAAATACTTTCTTTATGCGCGAAGAAAAATTTTGATTGATATCAGGAGATCAAATAAGTTCTTCATTCATTCATTGAATGATAAATGACTACAAGCGAAGGAGATACGCGATTTAAAAAACGGAAGATCCAATATTTCACAATTGTATCTAGAATAACTGGAAAAGTGGAAACAAGACCAGATATAATTTGGTCGTTATGAGCCAATCCAAAATCATTGTAGATCGAACCAATCATTAGTTCCCAACCATGGGTCGAGTGAAATCCAATCCATAAATCAGTAACTAAAAGAATCGAAAAAGCTTTTATTGTGTCATTTAAGTTATAGAAGAATTCCTGAACCCAAGAATTAAGAATGACAAGTTCTTCATTACCCAGAAGAAAATAACCGCTTAAAATAGCGAAACATATTATATTTGTCGAAAAATGCAAAATGATATGGAAATGATATTCATTGTGTGTTTTGACCAATTGTATCGTTTCCTTGTGTATTCCTATACGAAGCTTTTGTATATTTTGTATATGTGTCTCTGGGTATTCTTTTATCATTTCATCCAACAAGAATAGTTCTTCTAATTCTAGGAATTTTTCTAGAACATTTTTCTCTTGAATATCATTCAAAAAAGTTTCGGATTGCCTAGTATTCCACCAATGAATAATCCAAGGTTCGAGACTTTTTTGAAATGAGAGAGAGACCCACCAGGGCAAAAATACTATAGATGCAAGATATGGGAGGGAAATCAATGCTTTCTTTTTTTTCATTTTTTTTATCTGTGAATTGTTAATGAACTGCTTCATTTGTCAACTCTATCTGATCTGATGTTTCTCTAAAGCACAAGTTCTATAACAAGGTATGGAACCTATGGATCTATTCCCATTTTTGTATAATAATTGACTCCTTAGATCCAGAAGGAATTAAGGAATATAGAAATAAAATAAGGGTCCTTTTTCGAATGAAAAAAAATGAGAAATAAATAGATAGAGAAATAGATTTATAATATATAAAAAGTAAATAAATTAAGTAATAAATTAAGTAAATAGGATTTCCGGGTATCTCAATTGGGAAAATTCGAACGAATTTCATCTTCATTTATTCCTTTCAATAAATACTCGAAAAACCCTCCCGGATCAATTCCATTAATTATTTCGAAATGTTGCACCGTCTAACCACAGCACAGGAATACGGTATCAGTGCAAAATCTGAGGCTTAACCTAAAAGGATTAATTCTGTATTACGAAATACATATTCGGATATTTGATGAATTCATACTTAATTAGACTTATTAGACTTTTTACTAGTATAAAAGAATTGAGTTGGGCCCTATACGCATACAAATACGCATACAAAAGGGTTTTGGTATACAAAAAATGTATTCTTATTATATATTATAGTTTATTATATTTATTATATTATAGTTGGAATAGTTGTAGTTGTTCCATATACGTTCCCCAGCTTTTGTTTTATTCTAGCGGGTTGTTGCGTCAACGGAACGAGGAAATGGAATCTAACATGTTTTTCTCGAATGAACAGTCTGAGGAAACTTCAATTGTATTAAAAAAAAAAGGAAATTAGCAAGCTCCTTTTATTATGTGGAGAAAACATTCATTCTTCGTTCGGTTCATTTCAAAATACTTCAATTGGTACGCGCAAGAAATAGGCCAATTCAGCAGCTTTTTGCTCAATTTCTCGCGGAGTCAAATTCTCATCAGTACGAGTCAAGGGAATGTTTCCTTGGCCTCTGATTTCCATATAAAGAATACGACGAGGAAAAAGACCCTCTTTAACTTCCATTCTGATTGATTGGATATCTTTCATAAAGAAGCGAAGGAAGATGCGACGATTTATTCCAGGGAATCCCCAACGAAAAATACACATTATTCCTTCTTTTCTATCGAATCGGTCATAACCACTACCTACATTCCATGAAATTGTGCACCACAAATATGAACTAATGAATAGACCCGCGATCCCATAGAAAGACATCACGATTCCTTGTGGAAAAAAAATGATTTGCTGAGATGGAAATCCAGGTATCAGATTCCTACCAAGATAACTAGAAGTTCCAACCACTAAGAATCCTAGTGAACCTAAAAAAAGGATACAGGCCCAGCAAAAATTACTTGCTTTTCGAGACCCTGTTATAAGTTCTATCCATATATGTTCTGATCGCCAGTTCATACTATACTAGATCCAGTTGCATTCGATTGGAATTGAGAAAAAATTTGACTTTACTTTTCATGATGCCGAAGTAACTTTCATCAACTAGCACTAGTCTGATATGAACCATTAGGAATAATTGGTTAGATACATATACTTTCTATTATAAATATAAAAATATTCGCCGATCATTTTTAACCAGATATACCCGCATATCATATACATACATTTATGCGGATATCATGTATCCGCATGCATAACAGTTCTTTCGTTTGTGTTCGGAAAAAGCCACATATTGTCCCATATTACACTAAACAAATATCTGTATTATGATTCAGTGTTGAAATAAATTGATGAAATTTGGTCCCATCGGATCTAGACAATCTTATTTTTTTGGACATGAAGAAATAAAGAAGCCATTGCAATCGCAGGAAATACTAGGCCCACTAAAGGGACAAAAATAGAGGGTAAGTTAAGATCTGTCATAGAACGGGTACCTCGATTTAATATTTGTACCTATTATAAAGATATCTTATGATAAGTATCTCTATTATATAGAAACTATTCTAAATAATATTAATATTTAAGTAGTTAATGAGTGCAAGGAATGAGAACTAAATGAAGTGTACCTATTCATCTTTTTAGACAAATATATATGATAATCCGCTTTAATTTAAAGTTCGCGACTCTAACTAAACTAATTCAATCCAACAAACAAAGATTCCTAGTAAAAAAGTAAAAAATGAGAGTTCTTGGTAGACATAGAAATCACTTCTATTCTATATTTGCATTTTATTTCGATATTTTTTTTTTTGCGTTTTTATTCAAAGGAAAGAAACCGTGCAGCTGAAATAACTCACTCAGAACACCTTTTAAAAGATTACGCGGTACGATTGGGTCAAATAAGCCCTTATGGAATGAATACTCAGCCGCTTGTGAACCGTCGGGTACTGTTTTATTCAATGTTTGTTCAATTACTCTTTTACCCGCAAAAGCAATGTAGGCGTTGGGTTCAGCAATAATAACATCTCCTAACATACCAAAACTGGCAGTTACTCCACCAGTTGTAGGAGATGTAAGGATTGATACATAGAATAACTTTTTATTTGATTGATAATTATATGAAGCAGAAGATATTTTAGCCATTTGCATCAAGCTCAAACTTCCTTCTTGCATACGTGCTCCCCCAGAAGCACACACAATAATGACAGGTAGAGATCGATTAGTAGCATACTCGATCAAACGGGTGATTTTCTCGCCTACTACGGATCCCATACTACCCCCCATGAACTGAAAATCCATAACCCCAACTGCTATGGGAATACCATTTAGTTGACCTATGCCTGTTTGAACAGCTTCAGTTAAACCTGTCCTTCTTTGATAAGAATCGATACGATCTCTATAAGGTTCCTCCTCTGAATGAAATTCAATGGGGTCCATAGAGACCATATCTTCATCCATGGGATCCCAAGTGCCCGGATCAATCAAAAGTTCGATTCTATCTGAACTACTCATTTTCAAATGATATCCACACTGTTCACAAATATTCAGTTTTGACCTAAAAAATTTTTTATAATTTAATCCATAACAATTTTCGCATTGAACCCATAAATTTCTGTATTTTTTATTTATATCAAAATCATTAGATCTTCCTCTTATATTGAAATCGCGGTTGTTACCACCAGTTCTTATACTAGAATTCCTGCTTTGACTACCGCTTACGCCTTCAGTACAAATGAAACTAGAAATGTAACTGTCACTGTAATTGTCGGTACCGCTGAAAGTGTCACTATGAATACTGACTTCAAAACGAAGATAACTATCAATGCAACTATTAATGTGATTATTCCAACTAGATTGAGTATCATACATATAATGATAATAGTCGTGATTGTTACTCTTAGACCTACTATTCAAATAATTGGAAAAAAAATTTTCTAGTTCACTCAGAAAAAAACTATTATTGTCAATCTCAAAAATCTGATTTTCAATATCAAAATATACAGAATAACTGTCACCATTACCATCCCTAACTAAAAAAGTGTTATCAGAGATAAAACTCCAAATATCCCTGATATCAAATAAATAATCAACATTTCTGAAACTATAACTACCACTATCACTCCAACTAGGAATGTTATTCTCCGTATCATTTAGAATGGGCTCTTCACTTCCACCGGTATGTCCAACAGCATTAAGACTGTCCATTGATTTACTTAGCCCACACTTATGTTCTAACTTCTCCTTAGACAACATCCAATTGAACCACCACTTTTTCATAGAGTCTTCTTGCTCCCTATTTGATGAAAATATAATAGATGAATAGTCATTCGATGAATAATCATTTTACTATTTTATTTCCTATCAGAATTAAGCATATGATCCAATCATTGGAATTGTTAACTAACAACAGGTGAGTATTGAAAGAAATGATTCTTTTTTGGGGGAATTCAGGGTATCACTATCAATATATATATTGATATATATATTATGATAGAATCCTCAATTAGAAATATAAAAAGAGGTTTCTCTCATGTCATGTACAAAAAAATTCTCATCGAAAAGATAAAAAGATAAATAGTTGTTTCTTCCTATACTATAACCTATAAATAAAATGAAGAATTCATTCTCGTATAATCTCGTATCATATAATCAAATAATAAGTTTCTATTGCAACATGAAATGAAAAAGACAATATACAGGGTAGGTAGAGAGGAGCCCCCCTTGGCTTGATCTATAGCCTGAAACTGCGGGATCGAAAATGATCCACCAATCCCAAGGATCTATAATTAATCCTAAGGATCCAACAATGTATAGGATGGTCATTCTTTATTCGGCCCAATCCTTTTCCTAAAAAAAAAGGATTGGGCCGAGTTTAATTGCAATCAATCAATTAGGAGAACAAACAGAAATTACTGAATTATGCGCACCTAGTTCTTATCTGTTTATCTATTTCTGTTTATCTATCTTATCCACTGGTTCGAACTCGAATTTGATCTCTTTCCATACTTCACAAGCAGCGGCTAGTTCAGGGCTCCATTTGGCAGCTTCGCGGATAATCTCATTACCCTCACGAGCAAGATCACGTCCCTCATTACGAGCTTGTACACATGCTTCTAAAGCTACACGATTAGCTACCGCACCAGGTGCGTTTCCCCAAGGGTGTCCTATAGTTCCTCCACCGAACTGTAGTACGGAATCATCTCCAAAGATTTCGGTTAGAGCAGGCATATGCCAAACATGAATACCCCCTGAAGCCACGGGAATAACGCCTGGCATAGAAACCCAATCTTGAGTGAAAAAAATACCGCGACTTCGGTCTTTTTCAATAAAATCATCACGTAATAAATCAACAAAACCTAAAGTCATCTCACGTTCCCCTTCCAGTTTACCTACTACTGTACCAGCGTGAATATGATCTCCCCCAGACATACGTAATGCTTTAGCTAGTACA